AAAAATGGGTTATCAAAAGTGTTATTTTTATAAAAAAAATACTAAAAAAACTTTCCAAAGTAAATCCAATTCTATTATTTAGATTAAGAGAAGTAGGAGTATATGCATCAACCGAAATTAAAGAAGAAAAAGATTCCATAAGAAGCAATCAGATAATTCACGAATCATTTAGTCAAATTACATCTCCGAGTTGGACAAATTCTTCATTGACAGAAAAAAAAATGAAGGATTTGACTGATAGAACAAGTACAATTCGAAATCAAATAGAAAGAATCACAAAAGATAAAAAAAAAGTAACTCCAAGAATAAAGAATCTTAGTCCTACAAGTTATAATGCTAAAAGGTTCGAAAAACGGCAAATATTAAAAATAAGGAATGCTCGATTAATCTATAAATTACTCCCCCTTTTCAAATTTTTCATTGAAAAAATATACACAGCTCTATTTTTATCTATCATTAATATTCCCAGAATAAATACAGAACTTTTTCTTAAATTAACAAAAAAAATTATTGATAAATCCATTTACAATAATGAAAGAAAAGAAGAAAAAATTAATAAAAAAAAGAAACCTCCAATTCCGTTTATTTCGACTATAAAAAAGCCACTTGATAGTATTAGTAATATTAAAAGAAATTCACATATTTTTTATGACTTATCCTACATGCCACAAGCATATGTATTTTACAAATTATCACAAATCCAAGTTAGTAACTCGTTAAGACCTGTTGTTCAATATCAAGGAATCCCCCCTTTTCTTAAGCCTAAAATAAAGGATTCTTGTGAAACACGAGGAATGTTTCATTCGAAATTATCAGCTAAAAAACTTCCGAGTTATGAAATGAATCCATGGAAAACCTGGTTACGAGGACATTATCAATACCATTTATCTCAGATTAGATGGTCTAGATTAATACCAGAAAAATGGCGAAATACAGTTTATCAGCGTCGTATAGCTAAAAAGGAAAATTTAAGCAAACGGCATTCATCTGAAAAAGACTCATTAATGAATTACAAAAAACAATTTGAAGTATATTCATTATCGAATCAAAAAGAGAATTTTCTAAAATACTATAGATATGATCTTTTATCATATAAATTTCTTAATTATGAAAATAAAGCGGAATGCTTTTTTTATAGGTCTCCCCTTCACAGAAATAAGAACAAAGAGATTTCTTATAACACGTCTAAAGAAACCCTTTTTGATATGCTCAGGAACATCCCTATTAAAAATGATCTAGGAAAGGTCGATATTCTATATATGGAAAAATCGTCCGATATAAAATATTTCGATCGGAAAATTTTCTATTTTTTTATTAGACAAAAAATCGGTATTGAGGCCTCAATCATAATCAATACCAATAGGAATCAAAATACTCAAATTCGTACTAATAATTCTCAAATAATTTCTAAAAAAGATCTTTTTTATCTTATGATTCCAGAGATCAATCTAGCAAACTCCCACAAAGGATTTTTTGATTGGATGGGAATGAATGAAAAAATGCTAAAGCGTCCCAGATCAAATCTGGAACTTTGGTTCTTCCCAGAATTTGTGTTACTTTATAAGACATATAAACTGAAACCTTGGTTTATACCAAGCAAATTGCTTCTTTTAAATTTAGATATAAGTGAAACTAAAGAAACTAAAAAGATCCATGAAAAGGAAAAAGGAAGTTTTTTGATAGCATTAAATAAAAAGTATCGAAATAAAGAAGAAAAAGAACTCACAAGCCAAGTGGATCGAAGATCTGTTCTCTCACAACAAAAAGATATTGAAGCAAATTATGCAACAAGATCGGACATGAAAAAAGGGAAAAAGAAAAAACAATACAAAAGCAACACGGAAGCAGAACTAGATTTCTTCCTGAAACGTTTTTTGCTTTTTCAATTGAGATGGGATGAGACTTTGACTCAAAGACTGATCAATAATATCAAGGTATATTGTCTCCTGCTTAGACTGATAGATCCAAGAAAAATTACTATATCCTCGATTCAAAAGAGAGAAATGAATTTGGATATAATGCTGATTCAGAAGAATTTAACTCTTTCAGAATTGATGAAAAAGGGAGTATTGATTCTAGAACCCATTCGTTTGTCTGGAAAAAAAGATGGGCAATTTATTATGTATCAAACCATAGGTATTTCGTTGGTTCATAAGAGTAAGCATCAAACTAATCAAAAATACCAAGAGCAGGGATATGTTGCTAACAATAATTTTGATGAAACTATTTCACCACATCAAAAAATAACCGGAAATAGAAACAAAAATCATTTTGATTTACTTGTTCCCGAAAATATTTTAGCCTTTAGACATTGTAGAAAATTGAGAATTCTAATTTGTTTCAATTCAAAAAATAGAAATTATATAGATAGAGATCCTGTATTTTGGAACGGAAAGAACGTAAAAAACAGCAGCCAAGTTTCACAGGACAATAACCACCTTGATAGAGAGAAAAATCAATTAATGAAATTAAAGCTCTTTCTTTGGCCTAATTATCGATTAGAAGATTTAGCTTGTATGAATCGTTATTGGTTTGATACTAATAATGGTAGTCGTTTCAGTATGTTAAGGATACATCTGTATCCACGATTGAAAATTTGTTGATAATACACTTTTTCTATATATCCTATACCCTATATATATATAATAGGGTATATGAAAGCACACAAATACACAGATCGCATGTCTTGTCTCATCTTTCATTCTAGTATCCAATATGAAATTGGATTGATTGATTTGAATTCAGGAAATTAGGAGTTCATAAAGAAATTTGCATTAGATTGTTGTATATACTACATTCAAATTTTCAAATTAATGGCATTATTATTATTGATCGGTAAAATCCATATCTGTAAAAAGCAAAGGGGGTTTTTTATGGTAAAAAATTCATTCATTTCGGTTATTTCTCAAAAACAAAACGAAGAAAAGAGAGGGTCTGTTGAATTTCAAGTATTCAGTTTCACCACCAAGATAAGGAGACTTACTTCACATTTGGAATTGCACAAAAAAGACTTTTCATCTCAGAGAGGTTTGCGAAAAATTTTGGGAAAACGTCAACGACTGCTGGCCTATTTGTCAAAAATAAATAGAGGGCGCTATAAAGAATTAATTAGTGAGTTGGATATTCGAGAGATAAAAACTCGTTAATTTGAAGCGTGATGCCATTTGAGCTTAAGCTTAGTCGTTTAAATTTTGATGAACTTCTTTTGACTTTCAGCAATGCATGGAAGAATGACTCGGGAAAAACTTATGATTGCACCAACTACAAGAAAAGACCTCATGATAGTCAATATGGGCCCCCACCACCCATCAATGCATGGTGTTCTTCGACTGATCGTTACTCTCGATGGTGAAGATGTTATTGATTGTGAACCAATCTTGGGTTATTTACATAGAGGGATGGAGAAAATTGCGGAAAATCGAACAATTATACAATATTTGCCTTATGTAACACGTTGGGATTATTTAGCTACTATGTTCACAGAAGCAATAACCGTAAATGGACCCGAACAGCTAGGCAATATTCAAGTACCTAAAAGGGCTAGCTATATCAGAGTTATTATGTTGGAGTTGAGTCGTATCGCTTCCCATTTGTTATGGCTTGGCCCTTTTATGGCAGATATTGGAGCACAGACCCCCTTTTTCTACATTTTTCGAGAACGAGAATTGATATATGACCTATTCGAAGCTGCTACCGGCATGCGCATGATGCATAATTATTTTCGTATCGGAGGAGTCGCTGCTGATCTACCTCATGGCTGGATAGATAAATGTTTGGATTTTTGCAATTATTTTTTAACCGGGGTTGCTGAATATCAAAAGCTTATTACACGGAATCCCATTTTTTTAGAACGGGTTGAGGGCGTAGGCATTATTGGCGGAGAAGAAGCACTAAATTGGGGTTTATCGGGCCCAATGCTACGAGCTTCCGGAATACAATGGGACCTTCGTAAAGTTGATCGGTATGAGTGTTACGACGAATTTGATTGGGAGATTCAATGGCAAAAAGAGGGCGATTCGTTAGCTCGGTATTTAGTACGAATCGGCGAAATGACAGAATCCATACAAATTATCCAACAAGCTCTGGAAGGAATTCCAGGGGGACCCTATGAAAATTTGGAAAGCCGCCACTTTGATAGAATAAAAGACTCCGAATGGAATGATTTTGAATATCGATTTATTAGTAAAAAACCTTCTCCAACTTTTGAATTGTCCAAGCAAGAACTTTATGTAAGAGTCGAATCACCAAAAGGAGAATTGGGAATTTTTCTGATAGGAGATCAGAGTGTTTTTCCTTGGAGATGGAAAATTAGACCGCCGGGTTTTATCAACTTGCAAATTCTTCCGCAGTTAGTTAAAAGAATGAAATTGGCTGATATTATGACGATACTAGGTAGCATAGATATCATTATGGGAGAAGTTGATCGTTGAAATGCTAATTGATACAACAGAAATACAACCTATCAATTTTTTTTTCAGATTGGAATCCTTAAAAGAAGTCTATGGGATCATATGGATGCTTGTCCCGATTTTCATTCTTGTATTAGGAATCACACTAGGTGTACTAGTAATTGTTTGGTTAGAAAGAGAAATATCTGCAGGGATACAACAACGTATTGGCCCCGAATACGCGGGGCCTTTGGGAATTCTTCAAGCTTTAGCAGATGGTACAAAACTACTTTTCAAAGAAAATCTTCTTCCATCTAGAGGAGATAGTCGTTTATTCAGTCTCGGGCCCTCCATAGCAGTCATATCCATTTTACTAAGTTATTCAGTAATTCCTTTTAGCTATCGCTTTATTCTAGCCGATCTTAGTATTGGTGTTTTTTTATGGATCGCCATTTCAAGCCTTGCTCCCGTTGGACTCCTTATGTCGGGATATGGATCAAATAATAAATATTCCTTTTTGGGTGGATTAAGGGCTGCTGCTCAATCAATTAGTTATGAAATACCATTAACCCTATGTGTATTATCAATATCTCTACGTGCGGTTCGGTGAGA